TGAATGACCCAGTATCGAATACTGGTAATAATATCAGCAAAAGAACGTTCTCCTGTGCTTCCAGACATGCCGAGCTCCACGTATTCTTGTACAGTCAAAAAGGGGATCGATTCCGTAAAAGATGAGATCAGTAAATGGGAATTCACTGAAATTGAATCTTTGTGAGATCGTCAATAGGGTACCAAGGGTGTCTTTAGAGTATACCGAATCAGTATAGCTATCCTTCTTCTGACACAGCAACGCAATTTCACAATTAGTATCTAAATGGAGTGCTAGAGACTTTCTTTTTTCTTTTATTGTTGCCTGTCGATGTAGTATTCTATACTATTCAATAAAAAAATTTTCAAATTCCTGTAGTAGTATAAGGGTTCTCTCCATTATCGGCTTCGGATTAGAAACTGAAGATCAGATAAAATGTGAATACAACGGGTTGCTTTCAAATAATTCGCGAGTGGGATTATCATATTCCATTCCCCTACACCTACAATTCAATTAGATCCAAAATATAAAAATATTCTTTCTTTTTGTGTTTGTAGAAGATGTTTTTTGTTGGAACCCCCCCCCCCCTTTTTTTTTTCATTTTTAAGGAATTGGTTAGTTGTCCAGTAAGAAGTAAGACTAGCCGATAGTCTTCGACGAAAGAAAGAGAACAAAGAAGAAAATAATCAATATTCGCGATGCACGCATTGTTGTATTAGAACCAAAAGGCCGTTCTTGATCGAATTATAATTATAAAAGGGCGGGGGGCTCTCTAATTTAAGATATGTAAAGAAAAAATGTATAAGTTTCGCACGATTAGATCATGCGAAACTCTTTTTCTTCTCATTAGAGATATTATGAGAATGAACCTACTACTGAATCTAATGAGGTCAAATCAAATTAAAGTAAAAAAGAAAAGGGAAAGTAATAAAGTAAAAGTAAAAAAAAGGGAGATTCTAGTATAATATAAGGTCATTCTTTGTTCGAAAATACACAATGTATTCGATACAATAATAAAAAAAAAGATCAAAATAAAAATAGAAATGATTTTCCAATTTTAAAGCGATTCAATTTCATTTTTTGAATGAAGTTACACAACAGAGTTTTTTATTATTTCTAATTTTGATTATTAATTATATAATATTAGTATAAGAATATTAGTTTTTAAGATGAATCTGTTGATTGGGAATTAGGGGATGCTCAGATATCACAGATGATGAATTGATTTCTTACCTATGTCACTCCCATTTTTTTTTATTACTGTTTAGAAGGATTGATGAATCAAAAACTTTCAATTGAAAGAATAAGTGAAATTGGTCTTTTTGCTTATTCTTGTTTGTATCTTTCAAAAATTTGAATTTAGGGAAGTGCTTTCTAAACATATGTATAAAAAGACCATATTTCATTTAGCCTCTTTATGCTTACTATAACTAGTTATTTCGGTTTTCTACTAGCGGTTTTAACTATAACCTCAGCTCTATTTATCGGGTTGAACAAGATACGACTTATTTGAAATTAATTGAACAAACGATTCATAAAAAAACGAAATCTTTCTGTGTTATTCCATATATTCTATAGTTTCTTAAGTTTCTTACCGTGTCAATTTCCAATTTTTGGTCATTGAGATTCATGGGCAATATGAATTAATAGTTAAGAATAGATATTACCTCTCCTTTTCCTCTTTCAAACAAATTGAAATGATTGAAGTTTTTCTATTTGGAATTGTCTTAGGTCTAATTCCTATTACTTTGGCTGGATTATTTGTAACCGCATATTTACAATACAGACGCGGCGATCAGTTGGACCTTTAATTAATTAATAGCTCTTTTTTTGATTGACCCCTACTTGCTTTATTAATTTTAATACATAGGGCAGGGGTCAAATTGAAATTGCTGTTCAATTATTTCATTTCAGTGTAATTTTCGACCTAAGAATAACAAGAATGGGATCGCGCTCTGTAGGATTTGAACCTACGACATCGGGTTTTGGAGACCCGCGTTCTACCGAACTGAACTAAGAGCGCTTTATTATCACACTAAATATTTTGTAAGTAACCCTAATATATTATATTTTTGCATGCGTATCCTATTCTATAGTAGAATAGAGTCAAATGAAAGATTGATCATGTTATGGATGCCCAATTTAATCGATTTCAATTGGTCCCTCGTTACGATTCCTGCTCATAAGATAAGTAATAGAATAGGTAGGGATGACAGGATTTGAACCCGTGACATTTTGTACCCAAAACAAACGCGCTACCAAGCTGCGCTACATCCCTTTCAATTGGGTTACAGTGTCATTGTAGAGAATACCCGTATTGTTTTCCACATCTTTATTTACTCCATTTCTATACAAAAATTATCTTGTCATTTCTTCTTTTTGATCTCATATCATAGAACATATAATTAATTATTAATTAATTATAATAAACTACTTATATGCGTTACGTATAATGAAACCCGCTGTAAAAAAAATGAATATTTTGGGGAAACGCTGGTACAGAAAAGGGCACGTTTTTTTTAAGAAAAGGAATATTCTACTGAATCGTTGTACATTTCAATTTGAATTAGGGATTCCGCGGACAAATACAAGCGATCATTAACTCCATATATGTCTGATCATATATGTATTACAAATTCCAATAAAGAAGGAGGATTTCAAATAAAATGCGAGATCTAAAAACATATCTCTCCGTGGCGCCGGTAGTAAGTACTATATGGTTCGGGTTTTTAGCAGGTCTATTGATAGAGATCAATCGTTTATTTCCGGATGCGCTGATATTCCCCTTTTTTTCATTCTAGTTAGTAACATGGGAAGTGGTGAAGAAGATTAGGGATTTAATAAAATCTCTGTGACTAATCCCTCCCCTTCCCATCTTTTAATTTTAGAATTTTTAAAATTTGAATAAGTTCGAAAAGAGAAAGAATAAAAGTGGATTCAAATTCAGTGAAACTCGGAACTCGGGCCTCAGGCCCGAGGCTCGAATTAAAATAAAATTTTTCATTTAAATTATTTAAATGAAAATAATTAAAAAGAGAATGAGAACGGAAATGGAAATTGATGGATAGGTCAACAATATCATACAAAATACTTAAATGAAAGACGAAACGCTATATTGGGATTAGAAATGTAGTTAGAAATCATTGTATTACTTATTATTACTATCTTGATTGCAACGAAATTTTTCATAATTTTATTTCGAGTTAGCAACTTCTATTTTTTTTTTCGTTCCTTTTTTCTCTTTGGATCGCAAAATAGAATAGTTGAGTGAATCAAAAATACAAAGGGGGTTCATGGCCAAGGGGAAAGATGTTCGAGTAACAGTTATTTTGGAATGTACCAATTGTGCTGTTCGAAATGATGCTAATAAGGAATCAAAGAGGGTTGGTATTTCCAGATATATTACTCAAAAGAATCGACACAATACGCCTAGTCGATTGGAATTGAGAAAATTCTGTCCCTTTTGTTACAAATATACAATTCATGGGGAGATAAAGAAATAGATGGAACCGATTACACATATGTATTGTATGTCATCCTTCCAAGGAAGATGAAAAATGTCATATACCATATATTATATATAACATATATTTAAAGATAAACAAACCAAAAAGAAATCCCCGACAAAATTAGGATTTTCGGGATAAGGAATAAACAAATCATGGATAAATCCAAGCGACTCTATTTTAAATCCAAGCGATCTTTTCGTAGGCGTTTGCCCCCGGTTGGGTCGGGGGATCGAATTGATTATAGAAACATGAGTTTAATTAGTCGATTTATTAGTGAACAAGGAAAGATATTATCTAGACGGGTGAATAGATTAAACTTAAAACAACAACGATTAATTACTATTGCTATCAAGCAAGCTCGTATTTTATCTTTGTTACCCTTTCTTAATAATGAGAAACAATTTGAAAGAGGTGAGTCGGCTGCTAGAACTGCGGGTCTTAGAATCAAAAAGGGGGATAGGCTTACTCTTCACTTGAATCAAAATTCCAATACGAACTCAAAGGCGGATTGATGTTTTGTTCGAAAAATTCGCGAATTAAGATGTGAGTGTCGTGTCATAAGAAAAAAAGTATCGGGGAAAAAGAATAAATCTTTTTTTATTGAACGTCTTGTTTGTTCATTTTGACGACTTTATCATATTATTTGATTATATTTTATCATACTAATTTCTATTCTACCTTCCCGGAGTTAATTTTACAGCGCACTCCATTAAAATTTAAAACATTCCTATGGAGTCCTTCCAATCTACTTATTTTATAATCTCAGTGGAAATCATAGAAAGACAATTTCTATTTAATATAGCTATTTGCGCAAGTATTTTACGATTAAGAAGCAACTGCTTCTTGTACAGATTGTGTATGATAATATTATAACTATAGTATACTAAATTCCCTCGAATTGCTGCATTTATCCGAGTGATCCACAAACGGCGAAAATATCTCTTTTGCCTACCTCTATCCCGATAAGCCGAAAACAAAGCTCTTATTTTCTGTTGAGTAATAGTTCGAGTAAGTCTTGAATGAGCCCCTCGAAAGCTTGATGCAAATAAACGAATTTTTGTTCTACGTCTCCGAGCTATACATCCTCGTTTAATTCTGGTCATTGAATAAATGAAACTTTGATAAATAACTAATTGATTTCTTTTCTTTCAGTTATTCCCTTCCCCTTTACTAGTTTGTTAATAACAAAACGGATCCTTCCAATGTATAAAATAAAAACTCCAACGGCTTTTGCTACTATAACCTTCCCGCCCACGATTTTTTCTTTTTTTTTATAGGCATTTTACCTCGAAATAAGAAATAATATTGATACTAGATATTAAAAAAAGCATATTAATATTAAATAAAAACAAAAAGTAGTAAATATAAAATAGAAATGAATAAAAAAAAAAATAGTGGGTTCCATCGTTTCTATGGTTACTTCTTAAACGGCGAGATCCCTTCTATACACCGGAGCCCCTTCTTTTCTTTCATTTAATCAATGCTATTGTTAACTTGTACAGTTCACACTTTTTGGCTCTACCCATGAATTATTCAGTAATCCGTCTTTCACAACGAGATCCACTTATACAGTAACGGTATTTAATTATGAAGATTAACTGTGTAGCTGACCCTCTTAGTCCGTTGTTGAAAGAGTAAGGGCGTAATCTTTCTTGCCTTTAAATGGGATTCCCCCCGCTTAATGGATAAACATTTGCTACCAATGGGAAATTCTTTCTCATCTTAAATTGAAAATGGAGACAATTGGATTTACACCACTAGAAACCATAAATTTTGATACACAATAGAAGGGTATGATAGATACTTTTTAGATAGTGAATGGGGTTCTTCCGTTTTATTTTATCTTATTTACTGTTACTGATCACTGATACTGGAAAAATGGGTTCTTTTCTTTTGCCCCAGTCCATGCTCTGAACGAGTCACACATACACCCTAGTACATGTTCCTCGTCGCTGAGGGCATCCCCCAAGGGCGGGGGATTTCGTAACATTTCTGATTGGCTTTCTCGTCTTTCTAATAAGTTGTTTAATAGTTGGCATGTTGACTCGTATACATAATGAGCTGGTTTAGATCGATCCTAACCGGCCGATTAGGAATTACTTCTATAGTAATAAATTAATTAATAGAATACTCTATCAAACCCAGTAAGAAGATAAAATTTCAAATGGCGTATTTGTATTTGCGCGAAATCCCTGTTATTTTTTATTCTACCCCTACATGATCAACAATTCCATGAGCTTGGGCTTCTGTTGCTGACATAAAAACATCTCTTTCCATGTCTTCGGATACAACCCATAGAGGTGTGCCTGTTCTTTGTACATAAACCCTTGTAATGGTTTCGCGCAGCTTCATCATTTCTTCCGCTTCCAGGATAAATTCTCCTGCGGGTGCCTCATAAAAAGAACTAGCAGGTTGATGGATCATTACCCTGATTATATAACCTAATAAATGGTTCTTCTATCTCGAAGAGAAATCAAAGAGAATAAATTAAATAACGAGTAATGATATGAAAACCAAAAGATAGAATTGAACAACCAACCGTACAGGCATCTCTTGCGCATTGCATACGGCTATACAATGGAATTTACTTTATAACCTCCATTCCATTGAAGAAGTATAAAATCAAATTCAAATATTCAAATATAGGGCCTATCAGACCCCGATCGGTAAATAATCCAATAACCATCCTTCATTTTATTTTGGAGTAGTTAAAACATACTATGATGGTTCCGTTGCTTTATATATTTATTTAGTCTGTTATTAAGCAATCCCAAAGTTTCTTTTTTTTGTATTCTTTCCTAAGATAAATATTGTTATTATCCCTCTGGTGTGAAAACAAAAAAGTTTGTGACGCTGCAATAGGCTTCCGATAAATCAGATAAAATCGGAAATGCCCTTTATCTCATACTATTCGTTCGATATATAATCTAATGATTGATTTTTGAAAAAAAAAAAAACAAAAATAAAAAAAAAAAAGGGTTTCTCATATCGAATTCAAAATGCCATGCTATTATTACTTAATAGTCATATTTCATATGGCGAAGGCATAGTCTTCTTTTTTCTCTCAAATACAAAACTCATTGGCGCCGAGCATGAGGGAATGCTAGACGTTTGGTAATTTCTCCTCCGACCAGAAGAAAAGATCCTATTGAAGCGGCCAATCCCATGCATATTGTCTGTACATCTGGTTGTACAAATTGCATAGTATCATAAATAGCTACTCCGGGTATTACCCACCCCCCGGGAGAGTTTATAAACAAATACAGATCTTTGCTATCATCCTCTAGACTGAGATATACCATAAGACCAATAATTTGATTCGAGAGATCGCTATCAACCTCTTGGCCTAAAAAAAGTAATCTTGCTCGATAAAGTCGGTTGATTAGGATATAATTGTATCCTTAGGAACCGTACGCGCACCTTTTGATGCATACGGTTTACCAAAAATCGCGCAAAAAAAAAGAATCAATGTGTAGATTGCAGCCCTCATTCTTTTTTATTTTCATAGGGGGCTCTTTCTAACTTCTAACAAAGGGCTTTTTTTCTTCCATTTTTCAAGAAGGATTTGTTTTGGCCTGTTTACTTTACCTATATATATAAATAAAATATATATATAAATAATTTACTAAACTTATCGAATGAACTTCTCATTGATGTATTGTTTCATCGAGATCGAATCCAAATAACGATGCCATTTTCTTGTTCCTGAATGGGCTTTTTCAATTTTTTTAGGTTTATGCTCTACTCCGAGTAAAGATAGGCCCGATTTTTATTTGCACATATAGGGCAAATGTCCCAATACCACGTCTTTTTGCTATGGCTTTTTTTATTTTTCAATTTCATTTATTTCATGTCTTCCACTAAATATTCAATGTATTCATTATATTACTCGATTGATTAAACAGTTTGAGATCGCTCCTGTTTATAAATAGAATATTATAAAAGTAGTAATCTTAGATATATTACCAATTGGGTTTTTTCTAAACGGAGCCTGGATACTTCATTTTTTTGGTCCAGTCGAGCCAACCATAAATTATTCTAATTGATAATATTAATCTGATACCCCTACAAAAAATAAATAGGATTAAATTGTATTTCACGCTCCAAACTTTTGATAATTCAATCAATCTTTTTTGGGCGAAAGAGGGGATATCCCGATCAGGGGAGAGAATGGGGAAATTCCATGTGACCCAATATATCTGACAAGTCGCACTATATGTCAACCCACGATGCATCTTCCTCTCCAGGACTTCGAAAAGGTACTTTTGGAACACCAATAGGCATAAAATGAAAGAAAAAAATTAAGTACTATATCTTACTTTGATGTGGAAGCGTAACAACGGGTTTATTGTCTTAATAAGATTAGCCTTTATCATAGTTTATCCATAAATTGAATAAGTTCATAACAATAACATAAAAAAAGAAAACCGAATGATTATGACTAAAGGAAAATTTTTACGAAACGAATGGGTCTTTGGAATGATATGAACAAATGGGTATGTCTTCACTCAGAGAAAATTAAAGTGGGATCAATCCCCTCTACCATTGCGTATTGGTACTTATCGGGTATAGAATAGATCTGCTTATTTTTGTTCCTACAAATGGAATTCGTCTATTATTACTATCTATTATTATTACTAAAAGAATAGAACAAATATTAATTCTTTCCTCGAGAAAATCTACCGAAAGAGTGGGTCCGGAGCATAGTTTTTTTACTTTTTACAATGCAATAAAGTTACATAGTGTCTATTATTCGTTGATTAAAGGGGTATTTCCATGGGTTTGCCTTGGTATCGTGTTCATACCGTCGTATTGAATGATCCGGGTCGTTTGATTTCTGTTCATATAATGCATACAGCTCTAGTTGCTGGTTGGGCCGGTTCGATGGCTCTATACGAACTAGCGGTTTTTGATCCCTCTGACCCCGTTCTTGATCCAATGTGGAGACAGGGTATGTTTGTTATACCCTTCATGACTCGTTTAGGAATAACCAATTCATGGGGCGGTTGGAGTATCACAGGAGGTACTATAACGAATCCGGGTATTTGGAGTTACGAAGGTGTGGCCGGGGCACATATTGTGTTTTCCGGCTTATGCTTTTTGGCAGCTATTTGGCATTGGGTGTACTGGGATCTAGAAATATTTTCTGATGAACGTACAGGAAAACCTTCTTTAGATTTACCTAAGATTTTTGGAATTCATTTATTTCTTTCAGGGTTGGCTTGTTTTGGGTTTGGCGCATTTCATGTAACGGGGTTGTATGGTCCTGGAATATGGGTGTCCGATCCTTATGGACTAACCGGAAGGGTACAATCTGTAAATCCAGCGTGGGGTGTGGAAGGTTTTGATCCTTTTGTTCCGGGAGGAATAGCCTCTCATCATATTGCAGCAGGGACATTGGGCATATTAGCCGGCCTATTCCATCTTAGTGTCCGTCCGCCCCAACGTCTATACAAAGGATTACGCATGGGAAATATTGAAACCGTCCTTTCCAGCAGTATCGCTGCTGTCTTTTTTGCCGCTTTTGTTGTTGCTGGAACTATGTGGTATGGTTCAGCAACTACCCCGATTGAATTATTTGGTCCCACTCGTTATCAATGGGATCAGGGATACTTCCAGCAAGAAATATATCGAAGAGTTAGCGCTGGGATAGCCGAAAATCAAAGTTTATCAGAGGCTTGGTCTAAAATTCCTGAAAAATTGGCTTTTTATGATTACATCGGTAATAATCCGGCAAAGGGGGGATTATTCAGAGCGGGCTCAATGGACAACGGGGATGGAATAGCTGTTGGGTGGTTAGGACACCCTATCTTTAGAGATAAGGAAGGGCGTGAACTTTTTGTACGTCGTATGCCCACTTTTTTTGAAACATTTCCGGTTGTTTTGGTAGACGGAGACGGTATTGTTAGAGCCGATGTTCCGTTTCGAAGGGCAGAGTCGAAGTATAGTGTCGAACAAGTAGGTGTAACTGTGGAGTTCTATGGTGGCGAACTGAATGGAGTCAGTTATAGTGATCCTGCTACTGTGAAAAAATATGCTCGACGCGCTCAATTGGGCGAAATTTTTGAATTAGATCGTGCTACTTTGAAATCCGATGGTGTTTTTCGTAGCAGTCCAAGGGGTTGGTTTACTTTTGGCCATGCTTCATTTGCTCTGCTCTTCTTCTTCGGACATATTTGGCATGGCGCTAGAACCTTGTTCCGAGATGTTTTTGCCGGTATTGACCCAGATTTGGATGCTCAAGTAGAATTTGGAACATTCCAAAAACTTGGGGATCCTACTACAAGACGACAAGTAGTCTGATACAAGATTGATTTCTTACTTTTATTTTTGTGATTTAATAACATAGACAGGGAGCCGGATAAATCTTGATTTGAATCGCTGCCTTTGCCCTTTCCTTGACTCTTTCTCTTTAGTTATCCGGGAGACGACCCAAAATAAACAGGCATGGAAGCTATAATTGTAAACCACAATCGAATCTATGGAAGCATTGGTTTATACATTCCTCTTAGTCTCGACTCTGGGAATAATATTTTTCGCCATCTTTTTTCGGGAACCACCTAAAGTTCCAACTAAAAAGATGAAATGATTTTTTATTATCTCGATTGAAGTAATGAGCCTCCCAATATTGGGAGGCTCATTACTTCAACTAGTCTCCGTGTTCCTCGAATGGATCTCTTAGTTGTTGAGAGGGTTGCCCAAAAGCAGTATATAAGGCGTACCCAGTAAAACTTACAAGTAAACCAGATATAGAGATGGCAACTAAGGTTGCTGTTTCCATTATTATATAATTTTAAGACCACAATGGATCTATGCCAAGATCATTTATTTACAATATAATGGTATACAAAGTCAACGGCTCTCACTGAATACAAAATAGGATTTATGGCTACACAAACCGTTGAGAATAGTTCTAGATCTGGTCCAAGACGAACCATTGTAGGGGATTTATTGAAACCACTGAATTCGGAATATGGTAAAGTAGCTCCAGGTTGGGGAACTACTCCTTTGATGGGTATTGCAATGGCTCTATTTGCGATATTCCTATCTATTATTTTGGAGATTTATAATTCTTCCATTTTACTGGATGGAATTTCAATGAATTAGATTCACAAGAACTACTAAATCGCTTTTCACTACAAAGTGAATCATTTAGGTCGTTTTTAGCCCATTCTATTTTTGGGTAGTTCGACCGTGGAATTTCTTTGTTTCTGTATTTCCGGAATATGAGTGTGTGACTTGTTATAATTGATCCTATGGATACTACAGAGAGTGGTTCTGTCATCTTGATACAGATGGTTTTACCTCGTCGGATATTCATTCTAGTATCCGGAACGCGCGGAATATAGGAAATAGATTACAAACTATTCTAACTATGATTCATATTTTATATTAAGACCTCGCGGGCCGGACTCCAAAAAAAAGAGTTAACCCCCAAATAGTTAAAAAAGGGGGTTAGAAGTGATAAATCGACAGATTTTTATTCTTTTTCCCGTTTATGCTTATTTTAATTAAGGGACAAACCTTTCTTTAAATTTTTATTCAGTATATCTATTCATTGAATAAGTGATGATCCAACGATTCTTACTCAGGGAATTTTTGGACTTAGTTTGAAGGTTTTCTTGAATCATCGTGGTTGTAGTATGAATCTGAGGTTTTAATCGATTCATAGGGTCTTAACAAGAGAATTCCTATCAATAATAAAGAAAACAGAAGTAAAACCGCGTTACACACAAATAAGAATAACAAATAAAAGAAAAAAAAAATAGGTAAATAGAGGATTCAAGAGGCCTGTAACAATCAACATAAAGACGAATGAGCCAACTTGATATTTTTTAGCATTATAATCACAAAGAAGAGCTTTCAGATTTTTATTCTTTCGTATCTTTAGAGAAAAAGAAAGAGTGAATCATAGGAGGAAAGATAAATAAGTTTCAAACTTTTTATTACACATATCCATTCTAGCCAGTATTTGGGTGGTTTTTGTTTGAGCCGTACGAAATGAAATTCTCATATACGGTTCTCAGAGGGGGAGTTCCCTGGATTTACCTATCTCAATAAAGTATATGATTGGTTCGAAGAACGTCTTGAGATTCAGGCGATTGCAGATGATATAACTAGTAAATATGTCCCTCCCCATGTGAACATATTTTATTGTTTAGGCGGAATTACACTTACTTGTTTTTTAGTACAAGTAGCTACGGGATTTGCTATGACTTTTTACTATCGCCCAACGGTTACTGAGGCTTTTGCTTCCGTTCAATATATAATGACTGAAGCTAACTTTGGTTGGTTAATCCGATCAGTTCATCGATGGTCCGCAAGTATGATGGTGCTAATGATGATCCTGCACGTATTTCGTGTGTATCTCACCGGTGGCTTTAAAAAACCTCGTGAATTGACTTGGGTTACAGGTGTAGTTTTAGCTGTATTGACCGCATCTTTTGGCGTGACTGGTTATTCCTTACCCCGGGACCAAATTGGTTATTGGGCAGTCAAAATTGTAACAGGCGTACCGGAAGCTATTCCTGTAATAGGATCGCCTTTGGTAGAGTTATTGCGCGGAAGTGCTAGTGTAGGCCAATCCACCCTGACTCGTTTTTATAGTTTACACACTTTTGTATTACCTCTACTTACTGCCGTATTTATGTTAATGCACTTCCCAATGATACGTAAGCAAGGCATCTCTGGTCCTTTATAGAGAAGAAATAGTATTATAGATCATAGATATTTGTAATCAGTCATTTATCACTTCACTCAGGGTAGGAACAATAGGATTTCATTGCTATAAATATGGATTATTGAAAAGAATAAAACATGTATTTGGATCTTTTCCTTCAACCCCGCAAAATTGTATTATTTATTTGACACTAATGGTTGAAGTGAATTTTCTGAAGATAAAATGGATTATGGGAGTGTGTGGCTTGAACTATTGATTAGTCCGTGCAGATATATGCCTATCTGCCACATTTGTTTGAATTCACAACGAAATGTGTCTTTGTTCCAACTACT